TGGAGATCATATTCACGCTGGTACAGTAGTGGGTAAACTGGAGGGGGAACGTGAGATGACTTTGGGTTTTGTTGATTTATTACGTGATGATTTTATTGAAAAAGATCGAAGTCGTGGTATTTTTTTCACTCAAGACTGGGTCTCTATGCCAGGTGTTCTGCCCGTGGCTTCAGGGGGTATTCATGTTTGGCATATGCCTGCCCTAACCGAAATCTTTGGGGATGATTCCGTACTACAGTTCGGTGGAGGAACTTTAGGGCACCCTTGGGGAAATGCACCCGGTGCAGTAGCTAATCGGGTGGCTTTAGAAGCATGTGTACAAGCTCGTAATGAGGGACGTGATCTTGCTCGTGAAGGTAATGATATTATTCGTGAAGCTTGCAAATGGAGCCCTGAGCTAGCCGCTGCTTGTGAAATATGGAAAGAGATCACATTCGATTTCGACCCAGTGGATAAACTAGATAAAGAGACAAAATAAGCGCGTATAATTCAGCAATTCCTGTTTGTTCTCCTAATTTATTGCAATGAAACTTGGCCCAATCTTTTCCTAAAAAAAAGAAAGATTGGGCCGAATAAAGAATAAACATCTTATACTAATCCTATACTATGAACTATGAGGGTCTTTGTGTATTTGCATATATCTTTTATATGTACAGACCTTACGATATACAATACGATATACAAGTATATACAAAATCTAAACATAATAAGATAAGATCGAAGGAAGACTAAACAACTTCTCTATTCTATTATTTATTGTTGGAGCCATAGGCTGAATTATGGATCCTTGGGATTGGATTGGTGGATCATTTTATTCAAGCCAAGGGAAGGATTCCTTCTACCCCTATCCTGTATATTGTCTTTTTCGTTCCCTGTTGTAATAGAAACTCATTTTATTATTTGACTATATGACACGAGATTCTACGAGACGAGAATTCATTTTTAATTTATGGGAAGAAACAACTATGTATCTTTTTGATGAGAATTGAAAGTTTTACATGAGAGAAACCTGTCTTTATATATCTTTTTTTGAAGAAAAGATTCTATCATAATCACTATCATAATATTGAAATGATTCACCGGATTCCTCAAAAGGAGAATCCTTTCTTTTCAAGACTCGCTCGTTTTTGATTAACAATCTTCATGATTGGATTATATGCTTCATTTGAATCCTGATGAGAAAGAAAAAGAAAGAAAAAATAAAGAGTAAAATGATTTTTTATTCATCGAATGACTATTCATTTATTAGTATTAGGTTTTCATAAAATAGGGGGCAGAAAGAATCTATGGAAAAATGTTGGTTCAATTCGATGTTGTCGAACAAGAAGTTAGAACATAGGTGTGGACTAAGTAAATCAATGGATAGTCTTGATGCACTTGGACATACCAGTGGAAGTGAAGAACCTATGAAAAATGATGCGGAGAAAAAGATTCCTAGTTGGGACAGTTCTAGTTTCAGTAATATGAATTATCTAAATTATTTATTTGATAGCAGGAATATTTGGAGTATGATCTCTGATCATACTTTTTTAGTTAGAAATAGTAATGGTGACACTTATTCTGTATATTTTGATATTGAAAATCAGATTTTTGATATTGACAATGCTAGTTCTTTTTTGAGTGAACTAGAGATTCTTTTTCCTAGTTATTTGAATAGCGGGTCTAATAGTAGTAATTACTACTATTATTATTCCATGTATGATACTCAATCTAATTGGAATAATCACATTAATAGTTGCATTGATAGTTATCTTCGTTTTGAAATCAGTCTGAATAGTGACATTTACAGTGGTATCGACAGTTACATTTCTAGTTTCATTTGTACGGAAAGTATAAGTAGTATTGAAAGTAGAAATTCTAGTATCAAAACTAGTAGCAGTTATTTCAATATAAGAGAAAGATCTAATGATTTCGATATAAATACAAAATACAAACAGTTATGGGTTCAATGTGATAATTGTTATGGATTAAATTATAAGAAATTTTTTAGTTCAAAAATGAATATTTGTGAACACTGCGGATATCATTTGAAAATGAGTAGTTCAGATAGAATCGAACTCTTTATTGATCCTGGCACTTGGGAGCCTATGGATGAAGATATGGTCTCTATGGACCCCATTGAATTTCATTCAGAGGAGGAACCTTATATAGATCGCATCTCTTTTTATCAAATAAAAACGGGTTTAACTGAAGCTGTTCAAACGGGCGTAGGTCAATTAAATAGTATTCCCATAGCAATTGGAGTTATGGATTTTCAGTTTATGGGAGGTAGTATGGGATCCGTAGTAGGTGAGAAAATCACCCGTTTGATCGAGTATGCTACGAATCGATCTCTACCTGTCATTATTGTGTGTGCTTCTGGAGGAGCACGCATGCAAGAAGGGAGTTTGAGCTTGATGCAAATGGCTAAAATATCTTCTGCTTCATATGATTATCAATCAAATAAAAAGTTATTCTATGTATCAATCCTTACATCTCCTACAACTGGCGGAGTTACAGCGAGTTTTGGTATGTTGGGAGATATCATTATTGCTGAACCTAATGCCTACATTGCGTTTGCGGGTAAAAGAGTAATTGAACAAACATTGAAAAAGACAGTACCCGACGGTTCACAAGCGGCTGAGTATTTATTCCATAAGGGCTTATTCGACCCAATCGTACCACGTAATCCTTTAAAAGGTGTTCTTAATGAGTTATTTCAGCTACATGGTTTCCTTCCCTTAAATCAAGATTAAAAAAAGATTTTAAAAAAGATTGAAATTCTTCATTTTCAAATGAAAGTATAGCACTAGCTTCAGTTCTTTTTCTTTGTAGCGAATAAGCATTTAGTTCATTAGAATGAAAAAAACAAAACTAAGAAGATGGTGTTTTCTTTGGGGACATCAGTTATAAGTGTAGTAAGAGTCAGAAGTTTTGGATAATGACTTTTTGCCCCGGATCCTTTTTTTATTCTACCTCTCTTCCTGATTAGAAATAAGCATCCCTCTATCGACAAGATAAAAAAGGATTTCTTTCTCCTTCCGAGAAATCCGGGAAATAAAAAGAAATTTCTTCGTCCTTTTGACATATTCATATATAGAACAACGAAAAAGAGATAAAAAAAGATATCGAAAAAAATGAAAAGAAAATAGTAAAAAAGAAGAAATCTCAAATCAAAGAAATAAAATAGAAATATTCAAATAACAAATAATAAGAATATAGAGGTTCTTTCTATTTACCGAGAATCCCCGTTTTTAACTAGGAATCCCTGTTTGTTGGATAAGATTGGTTAAAGTCGGGAACTCATAAGAAACTCTTTTCTATCTTTCCTTTCAAAACAAAAAAAGGTGTTTTGAAAGGAAAGATAGAAAAGACGATGAAGATAAGGATGGGAGAAGAAGAATCCAATTTCTGAAAGCGGATTCTCATACATATTCGTGTAGAAAGAGGAATAGGTACACTTCATTTAGTTCTACATTCGTTATTGATTCTGAAATACTTCATATTAAGATTATCTTAATATTCTTTCTAATAGATAGACTTATCATAAGATATCTTTATAATTATAATTTATAATTATAATAGGTACAAATATGAAATCGAGGTACCCATTCTATGATAGATTTGAACTTTCCCTCTATTTTTGTTCCTTTAGTGGGCCTAGTCTTTCCGGCAATCGCAATGGCTTCTTTATCTCTTTATGTCCAAAGAAATAAGATTGTCTAAATATGATGGGACCAAATCTCATCAATTTCTTTCAACACTGGATCATCATACAGATGCTTTTTTCATGTAATATGGTAGGATATATGATATGTGGCCTTTCCGAAAACAAATGGAAGAGTGGTTTTGTTATGTATGCCGATGCATAATATACGCATTAATGCATGTATATGCGGTTATAGCTTAAGAAATTAAATGATTAAATTCAAAATGATCAGCAAATATTTTTTGAAAAATATTTGAAATAGAAACTCAATGTATCTAACCAATTATTCCTAATGGTTACCGTCGGAATGCTTCTAGTTGATGAAAGTTACTTCGGGATCAAGCAATAAAGTCGAGTCAAATCCATTTGGGTTATTCTCTCAATTCCAATCGAATGCAACTGGATCTAGTATAGTATGAACTGGCGATCAGAACTTATATGGATAGAACTTATAACGGGGTCTCGAAAAACAAGTAATTTTTGCTGGGCCTGTATCCTTTTTTTAGGTTCACTAGGATTCTTAGTGGTTGGAACTTCCAGTTATCTTGGTAAAAATCTGATATCCGTATTTCCGTCTCAGCAAATTCCTTTTTTCCCACAAGGGATCGTGATGTCTTTCTATGGGATCGCAGGTCTATTCATTAGTTCTTATTTGTGGTGCACAATTTCATGGAATGTAGGTAGTGGTTATGACCGATTCGATAGAAAAGAAGGGATAATGTCCCTTTTTCGTTGGGGATTTCCTGGAAGAAATCGTCGCATCTTCCTTCGTTTCTTTCTGAAAGATATCCAATCAATCAGAATGGAGGTGAGAGAGGGTCTTTTTCCTCGTCGTGTCCTTTATATGGAAATCAGGGGCCAAGGAGCCATTCCCTTGACCCGTACTGATGAGAATTTGACTCCACGAGAAATTGAACAAAAAGCTGCCGAATTGGCCTATTTCTTGCGCGTACCCATTGAAGTATTTTGAAATGAACTGAAGAATCAATCTCAGCATGAGAGAAGGAACTTAATGCATCTCAAAAGCAGGAGGAAGTATATGGAACAATATTCATAAAATAGAATATAACTAATCAAATAAAATATATTAAGGAGAATATAAACTATTTGTACACAAAAACTCTTTTTTATACGCATACACATGGCGTCCAGCTTCACCTTTTATACTAGTAAAAGGTCTAATAAGCATAGATTCATCAAATATCCTAACATGTCTTTTGTTTTCGTAAAATATAATTCCTCTTTTTAGGCCTTTGAATTGATACCCTATCCCCGCGCTGCGGTTAGACAGTGAAATCTTTCGAATTTGAAATAGAAATAAAAGAATTAAAGGATCCGGTAGGGTTCGTCTTTAAATCCAAATTATATTCGTTAGTTCAAATGGGTTTTCGAGTCTTCATGGAAAGGAAGAAATGAAGAGGAAATCGGTTACAATTTGCCTAATCGAGATCTCTGGAATATGGAAAGAGTATTTACTTCTTTTTTTTTTTCATTTGAAAAGGGCCTTCTTCTATGTTCTATTCTAGATTATTCTAGATCCAAAGACTCAATTCTTACACAAAAACAAAAATAGGAAAAGATCCATAGGTTCGATACCTTGTTCTTGTTAGAGTTATAGGCTCTTGTTATATAACTCGTGCTTCATAGAAATCTCAGATAGAATCGACGAATGAAACAGGTTCATTAACAATTCACATCACAGATACAGAATGAAAAAAAAGAAAGCATTGGCTTCCCTCCCATATCTTGTGTCTATACTCTTTTTGCCCTGGTGGGTTTCTCTTTCATTTAAGAAATGTCTAGAAACTTGGATTCTGAATTGGTGGAATACCAGGCAATCCGAAATCCTTTTGAATGATATTCAAGAGAAAAATGTTCTAGAAAAATTTCTGGAATTAGAAGAACTATTCCTGTTGGACGAGATGATAAAGGAATACTCGGAGACACATATGCAAAGGCTTCGTATAGGAATGCACAAGGAAACAATACAATTGGTCCAAAGACACAATGAATCTCATTTCCATATCATTTTGCATTTCTCTACAAATCTAATCTGTTTCGCTATTCTAAGTGGTTATTTTGTTCTGGGTAATGAAGAACTTTTCATTCTAAATTCTTGGATTCAGGAATTTCTCTATAACTTAAGTGATACAATCAAAGCTTTTTCGATTCTTTTAGTTACTGATTTATGGATCGGATTTCACTCGACCCATGGTTGGGAACTAATGATTGGTTCGATCTACAACGATTTTGGATTGGCTCAGAATGATCAGATTATATCTGGTCTTGTTTCCACTTTTCCAGTGATTCTAGATACAATTGTGAAATATTGGATCTTCCGTTTTTTAAATCGTGTATCTCCTTCGCTTGTAGTAATTTATCATTCAATGAATGAATGAATAATTCATTAGATCTTTTGATATCAATCAAATCAGAATCTTTCTTCGTGTATAAAGAAATCATTTTTCATCTTACTTATTCTTTATACTTCTACCTTTTCAATTCAAGGTATTCATACTATATTCCACCAGTACAATTATTTCAGTAAAATCAATACAATGGCAAACTCGTGGATAGGGAATTCTACTAGCTACCTATCGAATTTATTGTAGAAATTCCGGGGATCAATGATTGGACCATGCAAAATAGAAAGACTTTTTCTTGGGTAAAAGAACAGATGACTCGATCCATTTATGTATCGATCATGATATATGTAATAACTCGAGCATCTATTTCAAATGCATATCCCATTTTTGCGCAGCAGGGTTATGAAAATCCACGAGAAGCAACTGGGCGAATTGTATGTGCCAATTGCCATTTAGCTAATAAGCCCGTGGATATTGAAGTTCCGCAAGCTGTACTTCCTGATACTGTATTTGAAGCAGTTGTTCGAATTCCTTATGATATGCAACTGAAACAAGTTCTTGCTAATGGTAAAAAGGGAGCTTTGAATGTAGGAGCTGTTCTTATTTTACCCGAGGGATTCGAATTAGCCCCCCCCGATCGTATTTCTCCCGAAATGAAAGAAAAGATGGGCAATCTTTCTTTTCAGTGTTATCGTCCTAATAAAAGAAATATTCTTGTGATAGGTCCTGTTCCCGGTCAGAAATATAGTGAAATCGTCTTTCCTATTCTTTCCCCCGACCCTGCTACGAAAAAAGACATTCACTTCTTAAAATATCCGATATATGTAGGTGGGAACAGAGGAAGGGGTCAGATTTATCCTGATGGTAGTAAGAGTAACAATACAGTTTATAATGCTACATCAGCTGGTATAGTAAGCAGAATAGCACGTAAAGAAAAGGGGGGATATGAAATAACCATAGTTGATGCATCAGAAGGACGTCAAGTGGTTGATATTATACCTCCAGGACCAGAACTTCTTGTTTCAGAAGGTGAATCCATCAAGCTTGATCAACCATTAACAAGTAATCCAAATGTAGGAGGGTTTGGTCAGGGAGACGCAGAAATAGTGCTTCAAGATCCATTACGAGTCCAAGGCCTTCTGTTCTTCTTGGCATCTGTGATTTTGGCACAAATATTTTTGGTTCTGAAAAAGAAACAGTTTGAAAAGGTTCAGTTGTACGAAATGAATTTCTAGATCTAGAGATTCCTTAAAAGAAAGTTGGTAAAAGTGCCAAATTCTTGTTGATTGATAGAATGATATATGATTCAAAAGATTCTATAAGTCTTTTCTTTGTTTGTTTTTCTTTTTTTTTTTTTGATACTCTTTTTTATTTTGCAGGATTTCTGAAACTCATTACTTGTATACCATTCCTAATGATAGAAAATCAGCATACAAATACAAAGGA